CCCATTATATAGAAATAATGAATCGTAAATTAAATTAAATAGAGTTCTGGTTCGAATTCCATAGGATCCATAGGATAAGTATTGTCTATAATGATAGATAAATGAAAAGGCTTCCTGACGATTTTTTATTCATCTACTTGATTTGATATTTTTAAAATAAAATCGATTTTATTTTAAAAATGCCTTAGTTGAACTTGAAAATCCACTCATTGAAACTGAAAAGCAAATTAAGTAAACAATTAAATTGGATTCGTTGGATGGTACCAACAAAATGGAGTGCTAAACCCCGTTCGTTTCGTATTGAATTGAATTAATCGATCACCTTGCTATCGAACATTTATTTTGGATTCACAATTTTTTGAAAAAGAAATTCGACATATTTTTTATTTTTATTTTTATTTATTATTATGAGAATCAATCCTACTACTTCTGGTCCTGGAGTTTCCGCGTTTGAAAAAAAGACCCTGGGGCGGATCGCTCAAATCATTGGCCCGGTGCTAGATGTAGCCTTTCCACCGGGCAAGATGCCAAATATTTACAACGCTTTGGTAGTTAAAGGGCGAGATGCTGTTGGACAACAAATTAATGTGACTTGTGAAGTCCAGCAATTATTAGGAAATAATCGAGTTCGAGCTGTAGCTATGAGTGCTACAGATGGTTTAATGAGAGGGATGGAAGTGATTGACACGGGAGCTCCTCTAAGTGTTCCAGTCGGCGGGGCGACTCTAGGACGAATTTTTAACGTGCTTGGAGAACCTGTTGATGATTTAGGTCCTGTAGATACTCGCACAACATCCCCTATTCATAGATCTGCCCCTGCCTTTATACAATTAGATACAAAATTATCCATTTTTGAAACAGGAATTAAAGTAGTAGATCTTTTAGCCCCTTATCGGCGTGGGGGAAAAATAGGACTTTTCGGGGGAGCTGGGGTGGGGAAAACAGTACTAATTATGGAATTAATTAACAACATTGCGAAAGCTCATGGAGGTGTATCCGTATTTGGCGGAGTAGGGGAACGTACTCGTGAAGGAAATGATCTTTACATGGAAATGAAAGAATCTGGAGTAATTAATGAAGAAAATATTGCAGAATCGAAGGTAGCTCTAGTCTATGGTCAGATGAATGAACCACCGGGAGCTCGTATGAGAGTTGGTTTGACTGCCCTAACTATGGCGGAATATTTCCGGGATGTTAATGAACAAGACGTACTTCTATTTATTGATAATATCTTCCGTTTCGTCCAAGCAGGATCAGAGGTATCTGCTTTATTGGGTAGAATGCCTTCCGCTGTGGGTTATCAACCCACTCTTAGTACCGAAATGGGTTCTTTACAAGAAAGAATTACTTCTACCAAAGAAGGATCCATAACTTCCATTCAAGCTGTTTATGTACCTGCGGACGATTTGACTGACCCCGCTCCTGCCACGACATTTGCGCATTTAGATGCTACTACTGTACTATCAAGAGGATTAGCCGCTAAAGGTATCTATCCAGCAGTAGATCCTTTAGATTCAACATCAACTATGCTCCAACCTCAGATTGTTGGTGAAGAACATTATGAAACTGCGCAAAGAGTTAAACAAACTTTACAACGTTACAAAGAACTTCAGGACATTATAGCTATCCTTGGGTTGGACGAATTATCCGAAGAGGATCGCTTAACTGTAGCAAGAGCACGAAAAATCGAGCGCTTCTTATCTCAACCCTTTTTCGTAGCAGAAGTATTTACGGGTTCCCCGGGGAAATACGTCGGTCTAGCAGAAACAATTAGAGGGTTTAAATTGATCCTTTCCGGAGAATTAGATGGTCTCCCTGAACAGGCCTTTTATTTGGTAGGGAACATTGATGAAGCTACAGCGAAGGCTACGACTTTAGAAACGGAGAACAACTTGAAGAAATGACCTTAAATCTTTGTGTACTGACTCCCAATCGAATTGTTTGGGATTCAGAAGTGAAAGAAATCATTTTATCTACCAATAGTGGACAAATTGGCGTATTACCAAATCACGCGCCTATTGCTACGGCTGTCGATATTGGTATTTTGAGAATACGTCTTAACGAACAATGGTTAACGATGGCTCTGATGGGCGGTTTTGCTAGAATAGGCAATAATGAGATTACTATTTTAGTAAATGATGCGGAGAAGGGTAGTGACATTGATCCACAAGAAGCTCAGCAAACTCTTGAAATAGCAGAAGCTAGCTTAAGGAAAGCTGAAGGAAAGAGACAAATAATTGAGGCAAATCTAGCTCTTAGACGAGCTAGAGCCCGAGTAGAGGCTATCACTGTGATTTCGTAACTAGTTAGTGCCTTCCGAATAATCAATAATCATCAAAGGAACTTCTGTATAAACAGAAGTTCTGTTTATACACCCTATTTTTTATTTTATTTTTCTAATTTTATAAATAGAATCATAAGTGGAATCGGATTCTAAATACAAGGAAAAATTTTTGAATTCAAAAAAGAAAAAAATGAAATATATATATATAAAGAATGGAAAAAAGAAAAAATTAATAAAACAAGATGGATAGAAAAACTTATTAGATACCATTGATTTTGATATCTAATAAGGTCTACCTACTATTGGATTTGAACCAATGACTCCCGCCGTATGAAAGCAATACTCTAACCACTGAGTTAAGTAGGTCTTTTAGAATCACAAAGAGAAAGAAATGGAACTCGTCGCATCGACGGATTATAAATGGAATATCATTTATAAGCAATACCAATCAAACATATCGCACAAATAAGATGTTGCATCATGGAATATTTATCTTGACAAGAGATTGTCGACATGATAAAATATGTATCACAAGCACAAGGGCTATAGCTCAGTTAGGTAGAGCACCTCGTTTACACGCGCGCCAATGTTTTTCAGAGGAGTACATCATGTAATCAAAAGACTTATTGAGAAGGTAATGTCTTACTCCATGACTTTTAGGGAATAAGAGAACAATAGCTTGACAAAGGGGTTCGGTCTAATTTAGGTGCTCTTTTTAGCCGCCAAATAGAACCCATCTTAGATTTCGATTTAAGATATTGATAGGGTGAATACCCAGTTTATTCAATGCTAGGCATAATGAGTATAAGGACCTCCAAAATTCTCTTTTTGTCCTATCCTATGAACTTTAAGGTGTATGAAGTTTCATATTTGATTCTTTATTAAGCAGAAGCGGGGCAATGGAGACTTCATTTAACTTAGGTTGATCTAAGCCAAAAGCAGACCTACGTCAGGGTAGTCCTTCTTTGAAACACTTTGGTAATGCTCTCTGATCGGAATCTAAATAATAAATCAGAGCAGGGGGAGCCATCGTCTTATCTTTCTGTCAAGAGAATTATGGTAGACTAAATGATTAGTTATATCAATTAATGTATCAGTTAATGAAAGAGCCCAATGCAAAAAAATGCATGTTGGGTCTTTGAAGCAGTTCAAATCATTTTGATTACAATAAGTTTGATCTGTTTTACCGAGAAGGTCTACGGTTCGAGTCCGTATAGCCCTAAAAGAAAATATAGCCCTAAAAGAAAATGAAAAAAAAAGGGCATTTCAATAGATCCAATCGGTATTTTTTCTAATCTTGACTAAACAAACCCAATTTTCTTCATTATTAATCTACGATTAATTACATATTAATTTTCCTCTCCTACTCTCCGCACGCAATACAATTCCGCAATACAATAAAAGAGTTAGTGATACTTCTTTGCCTTTGGAATACCTATATAACCTTAGTTGATTTTTATAATCAAAATCATTCCATGAACTCGGTTAAAAACACACTTCAACCTAATCTAACAAAAATGGAATCCACTAGTAATAAGTTACATGGGTTTAGGAAGAACTTACTCTGTTTCTATATTTAGTTTAGGAACAGTCGAAGTTTGAAAAATAAAGATCTTTGCTAACTTTCATTGTTAACATTGTCAAATAGGTTTTTCTTGGTATATGTTACTTGATAAAATAAAGCGCAAAACAAAAGAGTTTTTTGCTGTATTAAATCAATAGAAATTCCGAAATCAATAATCAATACTAAATCACTACTCAATAGAAGTTCCTATTCTAATAATAATAATATATATTTATTATTATTAGAATATATATATTTTCAATATTATTTCTATTTTAATATTATTTCTATTTCTATATATATAGAATAGAATATTAGTAGAATAGAAATTATAGAATAATAATTGAAATATTATTGTATAATATAATAATTTATCTAATAAATATCGAATAGATAGGTTTTAATAAATTAATAAATACTTAATAATTTCAATACTTTCAATACTTAAAAAAAAATCGAAAATGAAGAATTCCATTTTGAATTCCTTGTTTTCGATTTTTTTTTCTATTTTAGAGAGAATCCGGAGTGGGGTGAAAAAGCGAGAATAAAGTCTTATCCGTATAAGAGCAATAAGCAATATATTTATACTATATCAAGATCGAAATCAATTTGAAGTAAATAGAAACATTATCGTGAATGAATATTGAAAGGAAACATGTACCACAAACGAGACATGTAACACAGCAACCAAACAAAACGAGTTGGTTCAACAAAAATAAATTGTTAAGAGTTATGAATCAGTTGACAATTAATTCCAATTCGACTCGACTAATCTAGTCTATTTCCCTCATTCATAGGAGTGTACCTATGGTTCTGCTTTACGAATATGATATTTTCTGGACATTTCTAATAATATCAAGCGTTATTCCTATTTTGGCATTTCGAATTTCCGGAGTTTTATCCCCCATTACCAAAGGTCCAGAGAAACTTTCTAGTTATGAATCGGGTATAGAACCAATGGGCGATGCTTGGTTACAATTTCGAATCCGTTATTATATGTTTGCTCTAGTTTTTGTTGTTTTTGATGTTGAAACAGTTTTTCTTTATCCATGGGCAATGAGTTTCGATGTATTAGGAGTATCTGTATTTATAGAAGCTTTCATTTTCGTGCTTATCCTAATTGTTGGTTTAGTTTATGCATGGCGAAAGGGA